GAAGATCCTAAAACCCTTAGTTTCGAACTTAACTCCTTCTTTGTTTTCATTTAAGTTCTACTGTTTGTGACTAATGGAAGACGGGTCAGAGGATACCTTATCAGATGATTGTATAAGGAAGATCATAGAAAAAAGTGGAAAAAAATCAACGGGATTCTTGATTGAATCAGGAATCAAAAATTGGATTTGTTACGGATAAAGGATTTATGTTATATTATACTATGAAATTCTCGACGATAAATCCATTTGAGAGATCATATATTGGTATTCATGATATGGATCCAATTCAATTTGAATATCAAATATCATGGGGATGCAATTCATCTCATTGAATTTACAGGAGACGATTTCTCATCTCTATGGGATTAGATCCCGAGTTATTCTGAAGTAAAAAAAAAAAAAAAACGATGAGATTATGGAAGTAAATATTCTCGCATTTATTGCTACTGCACTGTTCATTTTAGTTCCTACTGCCTTTTTACTTATCATATATGTAAAAACAGTCAGTCAAAATGATTAATTTGAATGAAGCTTGACTTTTTAGTTCTTATCCATGATTGAAGAAATGAAAGGGATTCAAATTCCACGTATTAAATGAAATAAGCGGGCTAGAATCAGCTGTAGAGAAGATCCGATAGTAGAGTATGGTAGAAAGAGCTCTATGAACCTTTCTACCACACTATCGATTAGTCTAGAAAGTTGTACTTTCTAAAGATCTAGAATAAGAATATGGGAATTTGTTTTTTTTGATTGAAAGGTTATTTTATTATTCATAGATTCCATTACTCGATTCCAGTAGAATTTGGAAATGGAGGTGTTTTTCTTTAGAAACGTTTTGCAGAACCATATATGAAATAATTGAAAAAGGTTCATTACTCAATTCAATGAGTCGTACCTCTAGAGTCCACTTCTTCCCCAGACTACAAGTGAAAGAGAAAATGTAAAGACTACCATTAAAGCAGCCCAAGCAAGACTTACTATATCCATGTGAATGATGTCCCCCATCTCTATGACTATCAAGGAATTCTTCCATTATTGATCACTACTATAATAATAGTGGAATCCATAGCGCAGAGTCAAAAAGGGACTCTGCGCCAAACGCTATTAAGAAATCAATTCAAAAACTCCACCGAAGCGGCTATAAGATTTCTGGTAGAATCAGTAAGCGTTAAACACAAGTAAGAGACGAAGTTACTCCCTTAGTATTCTCAAGTATTCTCAAGTGAATGTTAGTAACGGAATATGTAGGAATAGTAAGATCTACTATTTATTTTATTGCCCACGGAAACATGCACAATCAAGATGGAGCACTACCTATTACATATCTCTACCTACCCCTTTGATCTAATACTTCAAGTCTCCCGACTGTCTCACAGAGACAGTCGGGTCTATTCTATTACATTGGGGGTTACCGAAAAGAAAGAAGTTTTTTTCTGAGTCTATCAAAGGCAATTCTCTATCCAATCCAAGATTGGATGTTTGAGCATTCAGAAACTCTCGTAAGTCTGTATCCAAGGTATCTTACGCCCTTTACCATAACTAATAATAAGATTCCCCACCCGACTATCCAATCTAACCCAAAACTCAGTCAGTAGACGTAGTGGAAGCGAATCCGGAAGTCTTGATAGCTAGACCTTCCTATACTAGAATCCTTCCTTGGAGCTTAGACGCAAGAGTTGAGATAGAATAGAGTTTCCATATTTTAAGAAGAAAGCAAGTACCAGCCGCCTTAGTCTTTTTATCTTATTCCGCTTCCGCTGGGGCAAAAATGCGTCGAGTTTTATCAGCAGAAAGAATAATAGGGGATTTCTGTTTTGTTGTTGTTGATCAGGCGACACCCAGATTTGAACTGGGGAAAAAGGATTTGCAGTCCCCCGCCTTACCCCTCGGCCATGTCGCCAAAATGAGAAAAAATACCTAGGAATATTTTTCCCTCTTTGGGGGCTATTCCTTAATCTCCTTTTTTATGTTTATGGGATTTGCATCTTGAATCCCGCTTTCCTTAGCATTTTACTAAAATGACAAAAGGAATCCTTCCGCCTTTATTGGGCTCCAGTTGGCTCCCTTCGATTGATTGTATCTCAAATCTCAAAACATCAAGAACTAACCCCCCCTTTTTTAGGGAAAGAGAAAATGTGGATTTTACATTACAGAAAAAAGGTAGGGTAAGCTTGGAACCATTAACTATTGAGTTGAATTCATGAAAGGTTTTTGGATCTCAAATTGCGTTTAATCTAATTAAGTTGATACACAATTAATCAATATCCATTCTTTATCAAGAATCAATCTCTTTCAATTCACTTTCCATTATAACAAGAATTCTGTATCTATGTAAACCCCAGAACAGAAATTGTGACACAAATATCCCTAATCAGGTATCTTAGCTTAGCTATATATGCCTATAGGGAATAGGTAATTCGGGAAATTCTTCTTATTCATGGAATAGAAATTATGATATAGCACGAGCACGGTCTGGCCTGTGTTGCCCGAAGTATAACTGGGATAGTAGTGAATAGTTAGATAGCTGCGTGTGCTTCCTAGGTACAACCCCCCTTACCTACTTCAACCAGAATCCATGAATTCTACTAACAAATAACAAATGGGTAAAAATGTCTTTCTTCTCTGCGAATCCTTTTTTGAACAATGGAATCGGCGAAAAAGTGGAGAAAAAGTGAAGTGCTAAAAAACTCTATTCTATACTGTTCCTGATTATTCTGTCTTTCTCTCATTCCTAGAAAACCGATCCAATCCTGAATCAGTTCTTTTTCTGGTACTAATAAAGGGTCATAATTCGGGTCGTAATATCCTAAATTGGATGACTTTTGATATTCTATAACACGACTCCACCTCCACAAGGCTCATCGACAGAATTATGTTTCTAGGAATGTTTTCTAAATTTGTATCTGTTGAAAATTCGAATTTGAGTATAAAATTCTCTTTCGAGCTCTCCCCACACGTAGTTTCTTCATTACTATTTGCTACATTCCATATATGATATGGAGTTGGCTCAAATTTCATGCGATTTAGTAAACAGAATATACATTCCATCATTGCTAGCTCGACCCAGAGGGTTCGAGGAAGAATGAGCCACTAATGAATGGGATTTTTTGGAAAAAGAGGAAACTTAAGATGCTACAAGATGGAAATGAGGGAATGTCTACAATACCTGGGTTTAGTCAGATACAATTTGAGGGATTTTGTAGGTTCATTGATCAGGGCTTGCTGGAAGAACTTTATAAGTTTCCAAAAATAGAAGATCCCGATCAAGAAACTGAATTTCAATTCTTTGTGGAAACATATCAATTGGTAGAACCTTTGATAAAAGAAAGAGATGCTGTGTATGAATCACTCACATATTCTTCTGAATTATATGTACCTGCGGGATTAATTTGGAAAACCGGTAGGAATATGCAACAGCAAACCATATTGATTGGAAACATTCCTCTAATGAATTCCCTGGGCACCTCTATAGTCAATGGAATATACAGAATTGTGATCAATCAAATATTGCAAAGCCCCGGTATTTATTACCGTTCAGAGTTGGACCCTAAGGGAATTTCTATCTATACCGGCACCATAATATCGGATTGGGGAGGAAGATCAGAATTAGAGATTGATAGAAAAGCAAGGATATGGGCTCGTGTGAGTAGGAAACAAAAAATATCCATTCTAGTTCCATCATCAGCTATGGGTTCGAATCTAAAAGAAATTCTAGATAATGTTTGCTATCCTGAAATTTTCTTGTCTTTCCCGAATGATAAGGAGAAAAAAACGATCGGGTCAAAAGAAAATGCCATTTTGGAATTTTATCAACAATTTGCTTGTGTAGGTGGTGATCCGTTATTTTCTGAGTCCGAGTCTTTATGTAAGGAATTACAAAAGAAATTTTTTCAACAAAGATGTGAGTTAGGAAAGATTGGTCGACGAAATATGAATCAGAGACTGAATCTTGATATACCTCAGAACAATACATTTTTGTTACCCCGAGATGTATTGGCAGCTGCGGATCATTTGATCGGAATGAAATTTGGAATGGGTATACTTGACGATATGAATCACTTGAAAAATAAACGTATTCGTTCTGTAGCAGATCTCTTACAAGATCAATTCGGCTTGGCTCTGGTTCGTTTAGAACATGCGGTTCGAGGAACTCTCTGTGGAGCAATTAGGCATAAATTTATACCGACTCCTCATAATTTGGTAACTTCAACTCCATTAACAACCACTTATGAATCGTTTTTCGGCCTCCATCCCTTATCTCATGTTTTGGATCGAACTAATCCATTGACACAAATCGTTCATGGGCGAAAATTGAGTTATTTGGGGCCTGGAGGATTGACAGCGCGAACGGCCAGTTTTCGGATACGAGATATCCACCCTAGTCACTATGGACGTATTTGCCCAATTGACACGTCTGAAGGAATCAATGTTGGACTTATTGGATCCTTAGCGATTCATGCTAGGATTGGCCACGGGGGGTCTCTAGAAAGCCCATTTTTTGAAATTTCTGAAAGATCCAACGAGGCGCGGGTGGTTTATTTATCATCAACTAGAGATGAATACTCTATGGTATCCACAGGAACTTCTTTGGCGTTGAATCCGGGCATTCAGGAAGAACAGGTTGTTCCAGCTCGATACCGTCAAGAATACCTGACTATCGCATGGGAACAGATTCATCTTCGAAGCATTTTTCCCTTCCAATATTTTTCGATTGGAGCTTCCCTCATTCCTTTTATCGAGCACAATGATGCGAATCGGGCTTTAATGAGTTCAAATATGCAACGTCAAGCAGTTCCGCTTTCTCGGTCCGAGAAGTGCATTGTTGGAACTGGGTTGGAACGCCAAGTGGCTCTCGATTCGGGGGTTTCCGCGATAGCCGAACACGAGGGAAAGATCCTTTATACTGATAGCGACAAGATCATTTTCTCAAGTCATGGGGACACTCGAAACATTCCATTGCTTATGTATCAACGTTCTAACAAAAATACTTGTATGCATCA